GTCTATGTCAATTAAAAGAACCGCAAAAGTAGTAAATGAAAAATGATATAGATTCTAAATAATTCAAATCAATATTTCTTTCTCATTTGTACGTGTATGATATATCCCACAAGACTTGTATATAATAAGAAAAGAAATTATAGTTTGTAAAAGCGTCGGATGAATGAAAAAAGATAATGAATTCTTGAATAACTAAAAAAGGGTAAGGTGTCAAACAGACTTTTTGGGGGAGTAGGGTTGGGGATAGAGGGACTTGAACCCTCACGATTTTAAAAGTCAACGGATTTTCATCTTACTATAAATTTCATTGTTGTCAGTATTGACATGTAGAATGGGACTCTATCTTTATTCTCGTCCGATTAATAAGTTCCACCAAGGATCTATCAGACTATGAAGTGAATCATTTGATCAACACAAGGTAGTGAACTCCATTTGTTAGAACAGCTTCCATTGAGTCTCTGCACCTATCCCGCTTTCTAAACTCTGGTTTGTTCGCGTAACCCAGGATTTGGCTCAGGATTGCCCATTGTTAATTCCAGGGTTTCTCTGAATTTGAAAGTTATCACTTAGTAGGTTTCCATACCAAGGCTCAATCCAATTAAGTCCGTAGCGTCTACCAATTCCGCCATATCCCCCTTTTTGCTTTGAGATTAGGATCTCATTATGAGGTCTTTCCACTTTTTCTTATGCCAAAACCTTGGCATTCATTACATATAGATACTTTTTTTATTTCTTTGGTATCTTCTTTCATTTTTTTTAGCCCCATCCATATTGATTTAGTCTAATCAACAAAGATTCTATCATTTTTGTATTTGCAATTCAATATGGTTATATATTAGAGAACATATATATGTTCTTCCTTTTCTCATCGTTGTCTTAAATTTGAAGAAATAGTCGAACGGTCGATTCGTGTTTTTTTTTTACTTCCATGAAAAGAAATTTATGATCATTATTGAAACTTAGAATTCTACAATGTGCAATGGAAAAAGATTATAAATTTACGAAGTAGACTTATAATTCGAATAATTATAAAAATAAAATAAAAAGACAAAAAGTATAAAATAATAATAATAGCATGAGGTTAGAACAAAAAAAACAAGAATTTCAAATCAGATATCATTTAACTTAAAAAAAAGCTTTCCGGTCTAATTTTCTTATTTAGAAACTCATGAAATCAAAATTAGAAAGTCGATATATTGCTATATTCTATTAATTCATTAAGGTTATGTTTTATTTTTTTAACGATAGTCACTATTTATTTGAGCTATATTCTGTTCTAGAATATCTAGAATATGATGAATTCTAAATAGATAAGTAAAAATATGAATAGAATAGTTAATTGATACGATCTAGTAGTTTAGTGAATTTGTATGCACTATTTTATTTGAGCCCGCTTAGCTCAGAGGTTAGAGCATCGCATTTGTAATGCGATGGTCATCGGTTCGATTCCGATAGCCGGCTTTTCCATAGTTTTTCGTTTTTTTACATGATTTTTAATGTACTTTCAAAATAAAAGAAGATTGAAAAGACTTCTTTCACCTTTTTCCAAGAGTTACCCCGCCATTTATATTATGTCATATAAACTTCCATATAGGAATATATATTGGGTAAAAAGGTTAGATCTTTGCAAAATAAATCAAGAAAATAAAGGAAAATTTTTGTGATTTATTGATTTATATATATTGTATATACAATAAAAAAAATCTGTATATTGAGAGAATATATCTTCTGACTCTTTGTATTCCAATAGTTTATTGGAGTGGATTTTACATCATTTATCATTATCATTTAGTTCAGTTTTAATTTTGTTTAGTTTTGTACAATAAAAAAAAAAAAAGGAGTTTTTATGTCACGTTACCGAGGGCCTCGTTTTAAAAAAATACGCCGTCTGGGGGCTTTACCGGGACTAACTAGTAAAAGGCCTAGGGCAGGAAGCGATCTTAGAAACCAATCACGCTCCGGAAAAAAATCTCAATATCGTATTCGTTTAGAAGAAAAACAAAAATTGCGTTTTCATTATGGTCTTACAGAACGCCAATTACTTAAATATGTTCGTATCGCCGGAAAAGCCAAGGGGTCAACGGGTCAAGTTTTATTACAATTACTTGAAATGCGTTTGGATAACATCCTTTTTCGGTTGGGTATGGCTTTGACTATTCCTCAAGCGCGCCAATTAGTTAACCATGGACATATTTTAGTTAATGGTCATATAGTTGATATACCAAGTTATCGCTGCAAACCCCGAGATATTATTACAGTGAAGGATGAACAAAACTCTAGAACTTTGGTTCAAAATCTTCTTGAGTCATCTGCCCCCGAGGAATTGCCAAACCATCTGACTCTTCACACATTCCAATATGAAGGGTTAGTTAATCAAATAATAGATAGGAAATGCGTCGGTTTGAAAATAAATGAATTGCTTGTCGTAGAATATTACTCTCGACAGACTTAAAAAACCTAAGTTAAGTAAAAAAAATAACTAAAAACAAGAGTTCGGACAACTCCCCCCTCTTTTTTGATTAAAAATAAAAAGGCACAAGGTAAGGGATTTTGTCGGGGAATCTTTTTCCTATTCATGTATCATAGATTGGTAGGGAGGTTTGGATCCCTTGTTTGCTCTTCCCAGCATTTTACATATCAAAGAAATGTAGATTTTATATCTATTCTTTTTTATTTGATTTGATACATTGTGGTTAATCACGTAAGATTGGTGATTTAGTTGAAAGTACGGAAAGAGAGGGATTCGAACCCTCGGTAAACAAAAGTCTACATAACAGTTCCAATGTTACGCCTTCAACCACTCGGCCATCTCTCCGACATCAGGATTATGACTGAGTACCTGGGTGAATAGCGAGTTATTCATCGTTTTTTAGATTATGGTTAATAGATACCTTTTTCGACCGGAAAAATTGGAAGTAGATAGAATATTTTTTTATAAAAAACGAGTCCGCTTTTATGTTAGTTCGTACTATAAAATTCCTTTGTTTGTGAGAAAATTTTCTCACAAAAGAAAAGGTAAAGGAAATAAAAAGAGTTATAGAATGGATTACTACCTATGCCAAGATCGCGTATAAATGGAAATTTTATTGATAAAACCTTTACAATTGTAGCCGATATCTTATTACGAGTCATTCCGACAACTTCCGGAGAAAAAGAGGCATTTACTTATTACAGAGATGGTGCGATTTGATTATCATTATCATTATTTTTTTTTTTCTCACCGATTTGGAATAGAAAAAAACGAGTATTGAAAAAAATCTACGCTTTTGAAGGTGAAGTTTATAATATAAAAAAGCAATCCCTTCTGTCATGTATCCACGATTAATGCAGCCTTAGATGCTTCAATTGTGAATTCTAGTATTGAGCAAAAGGTTTTTACCTATGGTTCCCGTATTACAAATCAATCTTACTAGACTAATACAATATACGAATAGGAGGCACAGGGGAAGAAGCACTACGCCGAGAAATCAACAACACGAAAACTTTCTTCAAAATGATTCCTTTTCTTTCTTCTTCTTCTTTGGGATTGGGACTAATTAAAATGGTTGGAACAATAAACATCCATCTCGTCCGTACTTTGGATACCCGTATAACCATTGAAGACTGTTGAAGTGACTAATTCCTGGAAATTTAGGGGCGTTGAGAACAAAGAAATTTTTAGAGTTTCCTTTTTTATTTTTATCTAGTATGAATCCACTTGGTAGTAAGAAAAGATCTTTTACAAGAAGGTTGGCTAGGGATTTCTTGTAAAAACATTAGCCCCGCTTAGTTCATAATGATATCAAATTTTTCCATATATTTATTATTTTCATTATGCACCTAAAGGAGGAGCCGTATGAGATGAAAATCTCACATACGGTTCTGAAACGGAGAATTCGTTAAAGCGAATAACGACCGTAACGGATGTCGGCTCAATCTGAAGGAAATTATGCGGAAGCATTACAGAATTATTATGAAGCTATGCGACTAGAAATTGACCCCTACGATCGAAGTTATATACTCTATAATATAGGCCTTATCCACACAAGTAATGGGGAACATACCAAAGCTTTAGAATATTATTTTCGGGCATTAGAACGAAACCCCTTTTTACCACAAGCTTTTAATAATATGGCTGTGATCTGTCATTACGTGCGACTATCTCCACTATAGAAAAAAAGAACGAACAGCTAGTCAATGAAATACTAGAAACACAAAAAAAGGGCTTTCTACATAAGCATCGTCCAAAACGATTTTTTATCAGCTGTAGCAAATAAATAAACTTCATGGATCGAAATATGAAGTGAAGACTAGATATGCCTAAATACTTTCTTTCTATGGATAAAAAAAGATTTAATTGATAGAGGAAGCACCGTAAAGATCAATTCGAAAGGTTTTGGACCGATACAACAAGAGCTGTTTATTTATATCATAATATGAGATAAATCTTAGGAATCTACTTATGTAATAGAGCGGATCCCCTAAGGTATTGAGCAGCGGTGTAGCATCAGATCCTAAAGACAGTAAGTCTTTTTCTTTTTTATGAAGTATGAAAAAAAGTCTTTTTCAAAGATTCTATATAAATTTTTATATGAAAGCGGGATAGTTACCTTTCAGAAAATTCTAATATCTAATAACAGTGGACATGCCTTTTTTTTTTCTGAAGGTAGGAGAAAAGATAAAACTTATTAGATTAATTAATATATTAATTAAATCAAAATGAAAGTTTGAAACTCATGTAATTACTCTCTTTTGTTTAATCCAAGAAAAGCCGAATGAATATCTATAAGAAATCTCATTCAATTAGACATTCAATTAGATATAAAGTTAAAGTAGGTTAAAGTTAAAAAACTGGTACACCAAAACAAAAGAGTTGGTTGTCGAGCCGTATGAGGTAGGAAACTCTCAAGTACGGTTCTCAGGGAGGGAATTGACCCGCCTATTCCGACCGTGGAGAACAGGCCATTCAACAAGGAGATTCTGAAATGGCGGAGGCTTGGTTTGCTCAAGCCGCCGAGTAT